ACAGATACAGATCAAACTTAATATATTAAACATAACAAACATTTTGTTCTTGAGGGTAATCATATTTATTTTGATTGAGTTATTAATACGTTGAATTATTTATAGAAGGGTAAATGAATAAAAATAAATTAGATATACCAAAAAACCTTCTTTGATTTGAACTTGTCCAATCAAAAAATCTTCAACTTCAATTCTAAAATCAAAAGTGAATAGAATAAATCATACTTTCATATAATATCTTAATTGAATTAGATGTAATGATCAATAAATTCATCAGTTTAATTCGATATCTACATATATATAAATTCTATCAATAATCTAATTTATTTGATAGATATTTAGACTGAAGTTGACGAACAACCAGTACCTATATTAGTGTTTATTAGTACCAAATATAAATGGGGCGTGGCCAAGTGGTAAGGCAACGGGTTTTGGTCCCGGTATTCGGAGGTTCGAATCCTTCCGTCCCAGAACATATCTGTCTACACAACCAACATAGTATGATATTATCACAGACTTACTCCATATAAATCATATATTCTATATATTTATATATAGAATAAATAATTTCTATTCTATCAGAAGAAATCAGAATAAAGGTTACTTTTTTGAACAATCTTCTGTTTAACAGTATAATATTGAAAAATTTTATTCTTTTTTTTAATGAGTCTTCTCTGAATCATATCTTTTTCACAAATTAAATCGAGTTCAAATAACACGCAGATGAAATAGAATCTACTTGTAATCTATCTCTGAAATTGATGATTTCTTATGAGTTCTTAGTACTTGAAGAAGGAAGTGTGAAATTGTTGAATTTATTTTATCACTATCAAGTTGTTTAAAGATGCAGATTCAAAAAGAACTTATTTGAATTATTATTTGTCTTATATTTAATTCTTATATTTAATTAATAAATATATTATTTATTTATATTTTATACTATAGTTCTTTAGTTTATTTTCACTTTATTATATATTTAGAATATATAAGATTATATATGTGTATATATATTTGTAGAAATTTTAATAGAGATAAATATATCTATCTGGGGTAAAATTTTATTTTTTCTGCAACTTCGTCAGAAACTATATTTAATATAGAAAGAAAAGGAAAATATAGATTACTAGGTACCGACCAAACCAATGACTATTCATGATTTCATAATGGAATTAATTTCATACTGGTTCCAAACTAAAGGAATGTTATGGTAAAACTTCGTTTAAAACGATGTGGTAGAAAGCAACGTGCGACTTGAAGGACACGATCCGCTGTGGATTCTTACACCCACCATTTTTATATTATATAGGACTGAAAGTGCTTTTGGCTCGACATCATTTGTTCTGTTACACTATAACTTTCATTTTTTTTTTGGGGGGGGTGATGTAAACTGTATCGTACAAAATGGAGCTCGAGCAGAATGTATTGATTCTGTTATCGGAGGCAATAATCTAGGGTTAGTATCAATTAATAAATAGGAACAACTTTGTTAAGTATATTTTCGATATAGAAATTGAAAGGATCCAATTCAAGCAAGTCTTAAATTCAAAAGTAAAATTTGTTGGAATTTGTAAAACCCTTTCGATCAAATCAAAAGTGTATTACACAGGAATCAACCATTAGTATGATTCGTTGATAGAGAGAAATCACAAAAAATGGTATGTTGCTACCAGTTTGATTGAAACGATTAAAGATCACCGAAGTAATGTCTAAACCCAATGATTCAAGGCAAAGAAAGATAAAGGATCTTAGAACAAGGAAATACCGTTTTCAATTGTCTCAACAACAAGAACTAGATTAAAATGAAGAATCAAAATGGATTCGAAAGGAGACAGACAAAAAGAAAGGGATTAGAGACCACTCAATAAACGAAATACTTATAAAGGTTTCCTTTGGGGGTTATCCAACTTGAGTTATGAGCGCGTAAATACAAAATTTTTTTTGGTTGGGAAAAGAATAATAAACAAGTATTTATAAACAAGTATTTAAATCATATGATAAAGAAAGAGAATTCTTGGTCGAATTGATTTGATTATTTTAGGGATATATTTAACATTAGAATTCTATACATAAAAAGAACTTTAATTTTTTTGAGCCGTACGAGGAGAAAACTTCTTATACGTTTCGCGGGGGGGGGAGGGGTTATCTACATCTATCCCAATGAGCCATTTATCGAATCGTTGCAATTGATGTTCGATCTCGAAGAGAAGGAAAAGCTCTCTCGAAAGTGGGTTTTTATGATCCGATAAAGAATCAAACCTATTTAAATGTTCCTGTTATTCTCTATTTCCTTGAAAAAGGCGCTCAGCCTACAGGAACTGTTCATGATATTTCAAAGAAGGCGGGTGTTTTTATGAACCTTCGCCTTAATCACTAACCAAAATTCAATTAATGAAATATAAAATATATATAAATTAAAAAAGGTGTGGATGATTTTTATAGAGTTTTGGATAATCTTTTCTTTGCCTTTTTTCTCCAGTAGAGAGTTTTCGATTTATATCATATTAAATTTATTATTGCTACTACATAATGTCGTCTTTTAGAACGAAAAAAGGTCTATTGTCATGTCAATGGGCGTTTTTCAGTGGAATTCTATGAATAAATAACAAAAGTAAAGGCTTAATCTTTTCCTTTTTTACTTATATTGATTGATATTAATTGAATAAACCTGGGTTTTTCTAGTTCATTTGTTTAATTTATTTTATTTGTTCGTCTACACCCTTTCTGTCTATATGTCGCTTCTATATGTAGTGCCAATCCAACATAAATCCTTAGTTTTTGATTTTAAAAAATTGAATTTAAATTCAAATTTCAATTTATTTATTTTTTTGTATAAGTATTCTATTGTATTCTTTTCTCAAAATTCACATTTACATTTATATTGACAACAGTGTATCAAATAAATATAATTTGGGCATAGATAAATGAATCTATTTATCTTATCTCCGTCCTATCGATTTTAGTTTATTCAAATATCAAATAAAGGGTTCATTGGATGCGCGAAGTCTTTTTTTTTTTTTTAATGATAAATATTCTATTATTATTAAAATAGAATAATGTATAACATAAAAGACAAGAATTGGTCTAGAAAAATTTTCATTTCTATTTTTATCTGAAATTTTTTTATTTTCATCGGATCTGTTTATCTTTATTATGTTCATAATTGATTATAAATTTTTCTATTTTTGTTTTGCCTTTTTTAAATGTTTTGATTGCGCCGTACAATTTAATCTTTTTATTTGGATTTCGATTGTTTCTATACATTCTAATTCTTTTAGTTCGGGTTGCTAACTCAACGGTAGAGTACTCGGCTTTTAAGTGCGGCTAGCATCTTTTACACATTTGTATGAAACAAGGGATTCGTCTATACCATCGGTAGAGTTTGTAAGACCGCGACTGATCCTGAAAGGAATGACTGGAAAAAGCAGCATGTCGTATCAATAGAGAATTCGAAGAATATTTCATTCTTACTGTTATAGGGATAGGGCCAAAATCTTGTTTAAATTGTTTGAATTTTTGGCTTGGAAGAAAATTAATTTAACAAACAAAGCAATTAAAATTAAAGTTGAGTCGAGTAAATAAATGGATAGATCCTAACTATAGGTTCCAATTATAGTTATAGGAAAAGAAAACGTAACGAACTCTTGTTCTTAATTTTTGAATAATTACCTGATCTAATTAGACGTTAAAACTCTATTAGTGCTTGACGCGGGAAAACCTTTTCCATGAGCTTAGCTTATTATCAATTTTTTATGAATCCTAGCTATTAGCTATCTCCATTCTGTAGTGGAGATAAATGTGTATGAAGAAGGCAGTATATTGATAAATATATATATATTTTTTTTTTTTTCAAAATCAAAAGAGCGATTGGATTGCAAAAATAAAGGATTTCTAACCGTCTTGGTATTTGAGAATTAACATAAACCAATTGGGTGAAAAAAGAGAGGATAGAGAATCCGTTGATAAGTCGTACCTTTATTCCGAGGTATCCTGTTTTTTATTAATATAATACCTTGTTTTAACGCTATCGTACTATGTATCATTTGATAACCCAATATATCCCATCCTATATTTTCCTATTTTCGGTTCAAATCTAATTTCAAATGACGGAATATCAAAGATATTTAGAGACAGATAGATTTTGGAAATATGACCTCCTATACCCACTTATCTTTCGGGAGTCTATTTATGCATTTGTTCGTGATCGTGGTTTAAATAGATTGAATTTGTTGGAAAATGTGGTTTATGACACTCAATATAGTTTACTGATTGTAAAACGTTTAATTACTCGAATGTATCAAGAGAATCATTTGATTATTTCCGATAATGATTCTAACCAAAATCAAGTTTTTGGGTTCAATGATAATTTGTATTCTCAAATGATATCAGAGGGATTTGCAGTCATTGTGGAAATGCCATTTTCCCTACGATTAGTATCTTCCTTAACGGGTAGAGAAATCGTAAAGTATTATAATTTACGATCAATTCATTCAATATTTCCTTTTTTAGAGGACAAATTAACACATTTAAATTATGTATCAGATGTACTAATACCCTATCCGATTCATCTGGAAATCTTAGTTCAAACCCTTCGCTGTTGGGTAAAAGATGCCTCGTCCTTGCATTTATTAGGGCTTTTTCTTCACGAGTATTATAATTGGAATAGTCTTATTATTCCAAAAAAATTTCCAAATAAATCAATTTCTATTTTTTTAAAAAGTAATCCAAGATTTTTCTTGTTCCTGTATAATTCTCATGTTTGTGAATACGAATCTGTCTTACTTTTTCTCCGCAACCAAGCTTCTCATTTACGATTAACATCTTCTGGTGTCTTTTTTGAGCGAATATTTTTCTATGGAAAAATAAAGCATCCCGTAGAAGAAGTCTTTGCTAATGATTTTCCAACTAGCCTATGGTTTCTCCAGGATCTTTTCATGCATTATGGTAGATATCAAGGAAAATCAATTCTGACTTCAAAGGATACGCCTCTTTTGATGAATAAA